AGAGGCAAGTTACTTCGCAACCTGCTCAATTTGGCCCTCTAGGGCCGGGAACTAATGAATAAAAAGGGGTTGGATACCGCCCGCCCAGCCCTACACCATATCTAAACAAATAGAATAGTCCTTTTATACAGACTGCTAAGTGCGGAGACGGGAATCGAACCCGTGACCTCAAGGTTATGAGCCTCGTGAGCTACCAAACTGCTCTACTCCGCTAAACTGCTCTACTCCGCTCTAGAGCGCCGGAAACCGGCGGACGAAAAAGGTTGAATACGGGCCTCCACCATGTCTAGACAAATAGAATAGTTCCTTTCTAAAGAAAGGAGCGGGTAGCGGGAATCGAACCCGCATCGTTAGCTTGGAAGGCTAGGGGTTATAGTCGACGTTGGTTGATTATTTTTAACGTCTCTAATTCAAAACCGAACATGAAATTTTGATTTCATTCGGCTCCTTTATGGGTATTCCCACCACTTAACATCTATGTCAGCTTTTTTGTCTGAATGGAACCAAAGCTCTCTGCTTTCTAGATGATCCCTATAGAGTAGGAGATAGAAATTTGCCTAAATCTATCTAATCTAATTACTTCGTTCTCTAATTTCATTTAAGAGATCCTGAGGAAAAGAATTGGGTTTCCACCGAGCTGAAACAATATGCTGATGGTTCTAGTAAACCAAAACTACCGTTTTTTAGCTATTTGGCTTCCATTTTCTTTTTTAACAAAAGAAGATTTAGTTACGATTGGAAATAAACCTTTTTTGTATCTTCATCCATAGATCCTTTACCCATATTTTAAAAATTGGAATCCTTAATCCAATGCAAAATTATGCTTCGCGACTCTGTACTCATAATCCAAATCCAATTTGTATTTTGGATGTAATTTCAATTAGTCTTTGGATACAAACCAATTAGTCTTTGAATACAAACCGCGAAAATGTATATTCTTCCTCAATATGCTATTGAGAGGAAAAGGATTAAATCCTTTATAAGAACTAAAGTTTTCATCGGAATATAAAAAAACTTAAGGACGCCTTAAGTATATCATTTTCAGTTATTAATAGAACGAATCACACTTTTACCACTAAACTATACCCGCTACGTGTAAATTATGATACCAACGCTACCCTTTGTCAAGGATAGGCGTTCGAGAAGGATGCTAATTCCCCTTTAGTGAATGAAACAGAGAAGGTTCATGACAGTGGGCGGTTAGTACTTCGATCGCGGGCCTTTCCTTTACTTTAGGATTTAGATAGCCCTCCGGTCTGTAAAATAAACTAAACCTCTTCTTACCACCCCAGTAGCGTATGAACTAACTGTATGCATTTCAATTAGAGTCGTATTCTACGATTACGACTACAATGATCATTATTTGCTTTGCGAGGACGTAAGTGTTCCAGACTGCTGTAAGGAATAGTTTGATTATTTCTATAATATACATTAGGAAATATAGGGGCACCGCAGCCCCATAAATTTCTTTCTTCCTTTTCTTTATTGAACAAAGAAATTGGGGAAGATGTTTTCTTCCCCCCCCCCTTCTCATGAAGTCTAGGCCATAGAGAAAGAGTGAGATGATTTTTTTTTATTTATCATAGACTTTCCCTATAGCTTGAAAGAAACAAGAAACAAAGAGTCGTAACTTAAAGAAAAAGGCGCACAGAAAGAAAAAGGCGCACAGAAACCGAAGGATTTACCTGATGTAAAGAAGATTCTGAATGTCTCTGCTTAGTCGACCCTCCCCATTTACCAATTTCTTCTCCTCTTTTCCACTTTAAAAGAATCAAAGAAGATGAATAGAACTAAGAACACATAAAAAAGAGCATATGGATAGGCTCAAGACCATTACCAAAAGTTCTTCCCAATAATCTAATCATATTAGGTATCTGTTCCCTTCCTTTTCCTACTAGAATCGGGAATCTTGGATTTTCCATATCCATATACCATCGAACCTTAAGGGTTCCAGAACCCTCCTTTTTTGCTAGTCTTCAGAAACGGAAAACCCGGAACCAGAAGCAGTATAAATTCTACTGCCCGTTTTTTACAAGAAAATTAGTGATAAAACTCCACCACAGTTTGTTCAAAATGCACCAACCGGAATCCTTGGGGAATATTCAAGTACCTTATTTCTAAGGGGTACCTGTTGAAAATCGCTTCAACAAATCCGCCCAAAACTTTTTAAGAAAAATTGCAACGTTTTGAACTCGAGGGTTTTCCCAAGGGATGCCTGTTAAAAATTGTTTCAACCTCTCGCCAAAACCGGCAAGAAGTATATCACTGAAAATTAATACCCAGCCATACGGGTATATGAAGAGCGCGAATTCCTTTATACCCCACCCAATTAGAATTAGAGGAAATAAAACATAAATGGAGAAAGCTCTCATCATAAGATCAGCCAATAGAAAAAAAGTATCTAATTTTTCAGACCGTTCTGAGCACGTGAAAAGTCAATAGCCTAAAGATAAAAAAACCCTCTACTTTGTACAAGTGATAAGAGAGAGTATGAAAGATTTTCTTATTTTTCTTTATTTTCTTAAGATTTTTTTGAACCTGACCATGAATAAACTTCTATATCGCGATATATACATATATAATGTAGATTATGCGGTAGACCTATAATGGGAAATGAAAGTGACTTATTTTGGAATTGAATAAAAAGCCCTTTTAACTCAGTGGTAGAGTAATGCCATGGTAAGGCATAAGTCATCGGTTCAAATCCGATAAAGGGCTTTTTTTACTTTTTTACTTAGTGGTAGAGTAATGCCGTGGTAAGACGTGAGTCAGCGGTTCAAATCCGATAAAGTACTTTTCTACTAAATTCATTCACTTTTTTTCTTTGTTTTTGAAAATTTCTCTTTTTTTTATTGAATTTTATGACTTAGTGCGAGATGCATGCATTTTTGGTCTAAACATTAAACGAAGCAGGGAGTGTAAATTGAAAAAAAAAGAAATTGGACTCTTTTTCCTGTTAGATCAATCAAATCACTACCCGTACTGAACGAATCTAGAATCCCTTTTATTAATCTATTCTTATTCTATATCCTTTATAAAGGAATTTCCCTAAAAAGTAGGGGATGATCCGTGAATTAACCTAATCATCAACTAAAAAAAATCCTACAAAAGCATAACAAAAAAGTAGGAAAGACTCCTTGCTTTGGATCTAGTTATACTCTTCGAGTATATTGACAATTCCAAAAAACTACTCATACTATCATTATAGTATAATGAGGAACGGTTGTATATGGCCCTATCGTCTAGTGATGCCCCTATCGTCTAGTGGTTCAGGACATCTCTCTTTCAAGGAGGCAGCGGGGATTCGACTTCCCCTGGGGGTAGGGAGTATTATGAAAGGAGGTTAATCATAGATTATCAAAAACCCTAGAAAAATTCTTCCTGGGTCGATGCCCGAGCGGTTAATGGGGACGGACTGTAAATTCGTTGACGATATGTCTACGCTGGTTCAAATCCAGCTCGGCCCAAAAATCTAGGGCTTCGTGAATATGAGCTAAATAAAATTTTTTCTTCCATAAAAAAAATGTTTGATCCATAGAAATAAAGAAGAAAGGATAAATTTTTTTCTAATCTCTATTTCTCTCATTCCTTTCTTACAAACAAAGGGCCCTTTCTTATTGAAAGGCAGATTATCATCTATTTTGAGCGATAAAAAATCGCGGCATACTAGTTATGTGACTCTCACTATACCCCCATACGATATGGGGGTGTGTAGTATATGATTCGTCTATTTCTTATAGTAAAATAGGCGAATCGAATCTTCTTATGGTTCTATTTAAGAATAGGTATGCCATACACCCCGCGGGGATTGTAGTTCAATTGGTCAGAGCACCGCCCTGTCAAGGCGGAAGCTGCGGGTTCGAGCCCCGTCAGTCCCGAACTAGGGTTCAATGAATGGAGAAATTCATCTTTCCTTTTTCCATGAAAAAGGGGGGGAGGAGGCAAGATCAAATACCTATGGGGCACCCCTTATTTCACTTTTTTTATTTCGCTTTTCTCAGTAAAGAGGGAGGAGTATAGGAATTTTTTTATCACTACTTCTGGTTGATAACGAAAGACATACATATCATACGTGGATTAGTATAATTTAGGATATTACTCTATCCTTATGATGATACCATCCTCCTCTTAAGTTCCTATTCGACTCTTATGGAATAGAATACCGGTATTTTACTGGAATCCTTACATAAATAATATTTATTTATTGTTAGATAGTGAATTTAATAAAATTAGTACTTTTAAAAATCTGTTCTCATCTTTAGACCCAAAACGCGGATTTTGATAGTAACCTAATAAAAAAAACCAAGCAAAGCAAACGCCCCTTTTCCTAAATTCAAATATTCTTTTTTTTAGTTAAGCCCTCTTTTCTCCATCTCACTTCTACTGCTTATTTGGATATCTATGTGATCCATAGAAAGTCGGCCATATAATACATACATAATTGTATGTATAACTATAAGAAAAAGGAAGGGCAATTGGATAAGATAAGAAAGATCCTCGGTTATAGATATATACTCGGTTATAGATATATAAAAGAAAAAGTGGAAAAGGATGAAAAATGGAGGGGTTCCTAATCCAATCAAAAAACCTATTTTGGCTTTAGTATGGATAAGGGATCCTCCTATGTTATACTATTCCACTCTCAACCATGAATTGATTTGATAGATCCGATATTCATAATATTGAATTGATATTGAATTGATTCAGTATTATCAGAATACAAGTCCTCCCTTTGAATTTACAGGATACCCCCCCCCTTTTTTCCTCTCCATGGGATTACATCCCGAGTTATTGCGAAAAATAAGAGGTTATGGAAGTCAATATTCTCGCATTTATTGCTACTGCACTGTTCATTCTAGTTCCTACTGCCTTTTTACTTATTATTTATGTAAAAACAGTCAGCCAAAATAATTAATTGGACTTCCAATTAATATTAATCATTGAAGAAATGAAAAAGGGATTAAATAAAAAAAATCCAAGTCTTAAATGAAAGGATCCGGTGGGAATCATAAAGTGTGGTAGAAAAAACTACATATAGTAGTTTTTTCTACCACACTTTAGAGTCTTTCTATTCTATTATCTTGAATCTACATAGAATAGATTACTAGATTGAAATAGTAATCTAATTCAATTTATTTTTTCACTGCATCCACTTAATTTCTATCAAGTCAAAATAAAAAGCAAATCGAAGACAATTCTTCATCGAAAGAATCCATGGAGGGGGAGAAAAATAATATGAGAATAGACTATAGTAAAAGAAAAAAAGGAAAAAACCAGCGAATCTTTCATGCTTAAACATGCCGTGCGATGCTGGAAAAGAACATAAAATAGATTTTAAGAACTAAGAATAAGAAAAGAGTATAAAACAAATGGAAAATGTGCGATGTGTTGGGAATAGCTCCGCGGAAGAAAGTCTAATTTTCTTATGTATAGAACTTTTTTAACCATTGGTCGCTTCCAGTAGTGATTATGAATTGCTCTAATCGCTCTTTCTATTTCTATCTTTCTATTTCTATATAGTAGAATAGAAAGACTCTTTCTTACAAGAGTTTCTTACAGGAGTGAAACAAAACTAAAGAAAGAGAGAAAGAATAAAGTTGGGCAAAATGATTAATGCAAAATGGTCAATTTAAAGAAAAGAGTTGATACAACAATTTGACTACTCAATCAATTAGTAGTATCCCTAGAGTCCACTCCTCCCCCATACTACTAGTGAAAGAGAAAATGTAAAGACTACCATTAAAGCAGCCCAAGCGAGACTTACTATATCCATGTAAATTATGTCTCCTATTTCTATGAAGGAATTATTCTACTTCTACTATTGATGAATAATCATAGTGGAATCAAGGGTACAGAGTCAAAAGGGGATTCTGCCCTAAGGCTATGGATGAATCAGTTCAAGAAATTTACTCTTAACAAATTCTTAGAGTATTTCTGGTAGAATTAGGGGCCATTAAGTATAAATACGATACATAGTACTTTTCCGTAAAAAGGATTACGGAGATGATGTCCTGAATAGAAGACAAGACACGGGAATAGGAAGATTTTTTCCTCCTTTTGTTACCCTTTTTTGATTTTTATAAGCAAAGGGCGTCAGAATATACCCTAAAATTAGGATAGATAAATATTTATTGGATACCTACCTTACCTATGTTTATTTTTGACCTAAACTCTACAGCCCCACTTTCTATCATGAACTATGAAAGAATGAGGAAACTTTATCCACAACTCCGAAATTTATTTTGGATCAGCCTATTCAATCCGATTCTCGACAGAATCCGTAGCCCTTACTTTAGTGTATGTAGGTAGCATAAAATGTACGATAAATAAAATGTATGATAATTAGGAAGTCTTGCTATCCCTTCATGCAGTCCCTTCTTCAATCTTAGATTGAAAAAAAAAAAAGAATGCTCTTTAGGGCCCTTTGGTTTGGATACCAAGATTTCTTACATCTTAGCCTCCTAGTTTTAAATTCTCGAATCGAATCAATTAAGAATTCCAATTAATAAAAGAATAAGGAAACGCTATCTCATCCCTATTGGTAGCGGTTTGGGCCACTACTGCCAAAACAAATCCTAGTTTGAGGAAAGAACTGTGGATTCTAAAAATCCAGTATCGCCAGGACTTGTTATTCTCTTGCCCCAACTTATGCGAGGTACGGATTTCTCGAGTGGGATCAGTATTATAAGCCTAAGTATTTTATTGACCAGGCGGCACCCAGATTTGAACTGGGGATAAAGGATTTGCAGTCCCCTGCCTTACCACTTGGCCATGCCGCCAAAAAATCCGATCTAAAATCGAGAAAAGAGCAAGTATTCATCCGCGTTTTCTTACTAAAACAAACTTTATTTTATCTTGAATCCAATTCTACTTACTTTTTTTCCAATCTTTTTCCAAAAATCTATTCATGCTTTTTTTGGATCCAGTTTCGATTATTCTCCTCGAAGGATTCCATCTTAAAACACACATTGCTAACACTAGAAAACCGCCCTTTTCTTTCTATTGAAATGAAAAAGGAGAAAAAGTGGATTTCTAGTCACAGGCTACAAACTTCAGAACAAATTGGAACCATTAACTAGAATTCTCTTTTTTTTGAATTGCAGTAGTGAACGACTCTTAAATCGGTATTCTCTCCCGCCTGCCTTTTAATGGCATAACATAATAAAAGAGAGTGGATTTTTACCTAATCCGTATATACGTAAACTCCAGGTCCGAACAGCATTATTATCCATGGATTCCCCTTATGTACATATCTCTGTGGAAAATCGTTCTTTAATTTTTCATTGTATTAAATATCTGGAATAAAAAAAAAGAAAATTGACTTTGATATGTATAGGTCCAGAACTAGATTGGCATGTACTTAAAAAAAGTACTTACTTTATTTTAGGATTCTACAACGAAATCTTATATTTTCTAGCAATTCTACTACTACGAATACGAAACAAAAAAGAACCCTCAAATTCTTTTTTGAAATTAAACTAAGAGTGCTACTCTCAATCGAACTAAAATCAAACTTTCTAGTGCTTATAAATTAGTATATTATGGTTTTATCCCATTCATAGAAAGGAGATAAAATGAGAAATCTTTGTCGTCCAATCTAATTAGAATATCATAAAGTGTAAGTGGCAGAATTTTTTTTCGAGGTTCTAGGAATGTTTTATCAATTCATTTTCATTCCATTTGTACCCCTGGCAAATTCGAACTTTCGTCGAAATTGTCTCTATTCATATGTATGAAATACATATATGAAATACGTATGTGGAGTTCCCGAGAATTTCATGTGATTCAGTAAACAGAATATAGATTCCATAATTGCTAGATCGATCCGTAGGGATTGATGAAGAGTGAGCTGATAATGGAATTTTTCTTCGACAAACAGGAAACTTAAGATTAAGATGCTCCGGAATGGAAATGAGAGAATGTCCACAATACCTGGATTTAGTCAGATCCAATTCGAGGGATTTTGTAGGTTCATTAATCAAGGCTTGGCAGAAGAACTTGAAAAGTTTCCAACAATTAAAGATCCAGATCACGAAATTGCATTTCAATTATTTGCGAAAGGATATCAATTGCTAGAACCTTTGATAAAAGAAAGGGATGCTGTGTATGAATCACTCACCTATTCTTCCGAATTATATGTATCCGCGAGATTAATTTTTGGTTTCGATGTGCAAAAGCAAACCATTTCTATTGGAAACATTCCTATAATGAATTCCTTAGGAACCTTTATAATAAATGGAATATACCGAATTGTGATCAATCAAATATTGCTAAGTCCTGGTATTTACTACCGCTCGGAATTAGACCATAAGGGAATTTCTATCTACACCGGGACTATAATATCAGATTGGGGAGGAAGATCGGAATTAGCAATTGATAAAAAAGAAAGGATATGGGCTCGTGTGAGTAGAAAACAAAAGATATCTATTCTAATTCTATCATCAGCTATGGGTTCGAATCTAAGAGAAATTCTAGATAATGTTTCCTACCCTGAAATTTTCTTGTCTTTCCCGGATGCTAAGGAGAAGAAGAGGATTGAGTCAAAAGAAAAAGCTATTTTGGAGTTTTATCAACAATTTGCTTGTGTAGGCGGGGACCTGGTATTTTCGGAATCCTTATGTGAGGAATTACAAAAGAAATTTTTTCAACAAAAATGTGAATTAGGAAGGATTGGTCGACGAAATATGAATCGAAGACTGAATCTTGATATACCTCAGAACAACGCATTCTTGTTACCGCGAGATGTATTGGCCGCTACGGATCATTTGATTGGAATGAAATTTGGAACGGGTATACTTGACGATGACGATATGAATCACTTGAAAAATAAACGTATTCGTTCGATTGCGGATCTGTTACAAGATCAATTCGGACTGGCTCTTGGTCGTTTACAACATGCGGTTCAAAAAACTATCCGTAGAGTATTCATACGTCAATCGAAACCGACTCCACAAACTTTGGTAACTCCAACTTCAACCTCGATTTTATTAATAACTACTTATGAGACCTTCTTTGGCACATACCCCTTATCTCAAGTTTTCGATCAAACCAATCCATTGACACAAACTGTTCATGGGCGAAAAGTGAGTTGTTTGGGTCCTGGAGGATTGACGGGGAGAACTGCAAGTTTTCGGAGCCGAGATATCCATCCGAGTCACTATGGTCGTATTTGTCCAATTGACACGTCCGAAGGAATCCATGTTGGACTTACTGGATCCTTAGCTATTCATGCGAGAATCGATCACTGGTGGGGATCCATAGAGAGTCCGTTTTATGAAATATCTGAGAAAGCAAAACAAAAAAAAGAGAGACAAGTAGTTTATTTATCACCAAATAGGGATGAATATTATATGATAGCAGCAGGAAATTCTTTGTCCTTGAATCGGGGTATTCAGGAGGAACAGGTTGTTCCAGCTAGATACCGTCAAGAATTCCTGACTATTGCATGGGAACAGATTCATGTTAGAAGTATTTTTCCTTTCCAATATTTTTCTATTGGGGGTTCTCTCATTCCTTTTATTGAACATAATGATGCGAATCGAGCTTTAATGAGTTCTAATATGCAGCGCCAAGCAGTTCCGCTTTCTCGGTCCGAGAAGTGCATTGTTGGAACTGGATTGGAACGCCAAACAGCTCTAGATTCGAGGGTTTCTGTTATAGCAGAACGCGAGGGAAAGATCATTTCTACGGATAGTCACAAGATCCTTTTATCAAGTAGTGGGAAGGCTATAAGTATTCCTTTAGTTACACATCGGCGCTCTAACAAAAATACTTGTATGCACCAAAAACCCCGGGTTCCGAGGGGTAAATTCATTAAAAAAGGACAAATTTTAGCGGAGGGGGCGGCTACAGTTGGTGGGGAACTTGCTTTAGGAAAAAACGTATTAGTAGCTTATATGCCATGGGAAGGTTACAATTTTGAAGACGCAGTACTAATTAGCGAACGTTTGGTATATGAGGGTATTTATACTTCTTTTCACATCCGAAAATATGAAATTCAGACGGATACGACAAGCCAAGGCTCCGCTGAAAAAATAACTAAAGAAATACCACATCTAGAAGAACATTTACTCCGCAATTTGGACAGAAATGGAGTTGTGAAGTTGGGGTCCTGGGTAGAAACAGGCGATATTTTAGTAGGTAAATTAACGCCTCAGATACCGAGCGAATCGTCCTATATCGCGGAAGCTGGATTATTACGGGCCATATTTGGTCTTGAGGTATCCACTTCAAAAGAAACTTCTCTCAAACTACCTATAGGTGGAAGAGGGCGCGTTATCGATGTGAAATGGATCCAGAGGGACCCCCTCGACATAATGGTTCGTGTATATATTTTACAGAAACGTGAAATCAAAGTTGGGGATAAAGTAGCCGGAAGACACGGGAATAAGGGGATCATTTCCAAAATTTTGCCTAGGCAAGATATGCCCTATTTGCAAGATGGAATGCCTATTGATATGGTCTTCAATCCCTTAGGAGTACCCTCACGAATGAATGTGGGACAAATATTTGAAAGCTCGCTCGGATTAGCAGGGGATCTGCTAAAGAAACATTATAGAATAGCACCCTTTGATGAGAGATATGAGCAAGAGGCTTCAAGAAAACTTGTGTTTTCAGAATTATATGAAGCCAGTAAACAAACAAAAAATCCGTGGGTATTTGAACCCGAGTACCCAGGAAAAAGCAGAATATTTGATGGAAGAACAGGAGACCCCTTCGAACAGCCTGTTCTAATAGGGAAGTCCTATATCTTAAAATTAATTCATCAAGTTGATGAGAAAATCCACGGACGCTCTACCGGGCCCTATTCACTTGTTACACAACAACCCGTTAGAGGAAGAGCCAAGCAAGGGGGACAACGAATAGGAGAAATGGAAGTTTGGGCTTTAGAAGGATTTGGTGTTGCTCATATTTTACAAGAGATACTTACTTATAAATCTGATCATCTTATAGCTCGCCAAGAAATACTTAACGCTACGATCTGGGGAAAACGAATACCTAATCACGAGGATCCTCCAGAATCTTTTCGAGTGCTGGTTCGAGAACTACGATCTTTGGCTCTAGAACTGAATCATTTCCTTGTATCTGAGAAGAACTTCCAGGTTAATAGGGAAGAAGTTTGATCGGAATAAATATAAATTCTTTTCTTATTTCTATTTTATGATTGACCAATATAAACATCAACAACTTCAAATTGGACTCGTTTCCCCTCAACAAATAAAGGCTTGGGCTAACAAAATACTACCTAATGGGGAAGTCATTGGCGAAGTAACAAGGCCCTCTACTTTTCATTATAAAACGGATAAACCAGAAAAAGATGGATTGTTTTGCGAAAAAATCTTTGGACCCATAAAAAGCGGAATTTGTGCTTGTGGAAATTCTCGAGCGAGCGGAGTTGAAAACGAAGACGAAAGATTTTGCCAAAAATGCGGAGTAGAATTTGTGGATTCTCGGATACGAAGATATCAAATGGGATATATCAAACTCGCATGTCCCGTGACTCATGTATGGTATTTGAAAGGTCTTCCTAGTTATATCGCGAATCTTTTAGATAAACCCCTTAAGAAATTGGAGGGCCTAGTATACGGCGATTTCTCTTTTGCTAGGCCCAGCGCTAAAAAACCAACTTTCTTACGATTACGAGGTTTATTCGAAGATGAAATTTCATCCTGTAACCATAGCATTTCTCCCTTTTTTTCTACCCCGGGCTTTGCAACATTTCGAAATCGGGAAATTGCGACAGGAGCAGGTGCTATTAGAGAACAATTAGCAGATTTGGATTTGCGAATTATTTTAGAGAATTCCTTGGTCGAATGGAAGGAATTAGAAGACGAGGGGTATAGTGGAGATGAATGGGAAGATAGAAAAAGACGAATAAGAAAAGTGTTTTTGATTAGACGCATGCAATTGGCGAAACATTTTCTTCAAACAAATGTAGAACCAGAATGGATGGTTTTATGCTTATTACCAGTTCTTCCTCCCGAATTAAGACCCATTGTTTATAGATCTGGGGATAAAGTAGTGACTTCGGATATTAATGAACTTTATAAGAGAGTTATCCGTCGGAACAACAATCTTGCCTATCTATTAAAAAGAAGTGAATTAGCGCCAGCAGATTTAGTAATGTGCCAGGAAAAATTGGTACAAGAAGCCGTGGATACACTTCTTGATAGTGGGTCCCGCGGGCAACCAACGAGGGATGGTCACAATAAAGTATACAAATCACTTTCAGATGTAATTGAAGGTAAAGAGGGGAGGTTTCGCGAGACTCTGCTTGGGAAACGGGTCGATTACTCGGGGCGTTCCGTCATTGTTGTGGGTCCTTCGCTTTCATTACATCAATGTGGATTACCTCTAGAGATAGCCATAAAGCTTTTTCAGCTATTTGTAATTCGCGATTTAATCACGAAACGTGCTACTTCTAACGTTAGGATTGCTAAAAGGAAAATTTGGGAAAAGGAACCCATTGTATGGGAAATACTTCAAGAAGTTATGAGGGGCCATCCTGTACTGTTGAATAGAGCACCTACCCTGCATAGATTAGGCATACAGGCTTTCCAACCTACTTTAGTGGAAGGGCGTACTATTTGTTTACACCCATTAGTGTGTAAGGGTTTCAATGCGGACTTTGATGGGGATCAAATGGCTGTTCATCTACCTTTATCCTTGGAAGCTCAGGCGGAAGCCCGTTTACTTATGTTTTCTCATATGAATCTCCTATCTCCCGCTATAGGGGATCCTATTTGCGTACCAACCCAAGACATGCTTATCGGACTTTATGTATTAACGATTGGAAACCGTCGAGGTATTTGTGCAAATAGATATAATAGTTGCGGAAACTATCCAAACCAAAAAGTAAATTACAATAAAAATAATTATAAGTATAGATATACAAAAGATAAAGAACCTCTTTTTTCTAGTTCCTATGATGCACTGGGAGCTTATAGACAGAAACGAATCTGTTTAGACAGTCCCTTGTGGCTCCGATGGAAACTAGATCAACGCGTCATTGGGTTAAGAGAAGTTCCGATTGAAGTTCAATATGAATCTTTGGGGACTTATCATGAGATTTATGCCCACTATCTAATAGTGGGAAATAGAAAAAAGGAAATCAGTTCTATATACATTCGAACCACTCTTGGTCATATTTCTTTTTATAGAGAAATAGAGGAAGCCATACAAGGATTTAGTCAAGCCTATTCATACACTATCTAAACAAGGAAGTTCGATTCGGCGATGCCCCTTTCGAGGGGCATTCCGATTTCGCTAGTATCATCATTTTTGCCGCACGAATCCAGATAGAGATTGAGGAAAGGAAGTTAACTAAGTTTTCGAATCACTGACTCAGGCCCATTGTCGAATCCTACTCAGCAATTGTCGAATTCTACTCAGCCGAAAAAGGGGGTACTTATTTATGGCGGAACGGGCCAATCTAGTCTTTCATAATAAAGAGATAGACGGAACTGCTATGAAACGACTTATTAGCAGATTAATAGATCATTTCGGAATGGGATATACATCCCATATACTGGATCAAATAAAAACTCTGGGCTTCCATCAAGCCACTACTACATCGATTTCATTAGGAATCGAGGATCTTTTAACAATACCATCTAAGGGATGGTTAGTCCAAGACGCGGAACAACAGAGTTTTCTTTTGGAAAAACACTATTATTATGGGGCTGTACACGCGGTAGAAAAATTACGCCAATCCGTTGAAATCTGGTATGCTACAAGTGAATATTTGAAACAAGAAATGAATTCGAATTTTCGGATAACGGATCCTTCTAATCCAGTCTATCTAATGTCTTTTTCAGGAGCTAGAGGAAATGCATCTCAAGTACACCAATTGGTAGGTATGCGAGGATTAATGGCGGATCCTCAAGGACAAATGATTGATTTACCTATTCAAAGCAATTTACGCGAGGGACTTTCTTTGACAGAATATATAATTTCCTGCTACGGAGCCCGCAAAGGGGTTGTAGATACTGCTGTACGAACGGCGGATGCTGGATATCTTACACGTAGACTTGTTGAAGTAGTTCAACATATTATTGTGCGTAGAAGAGATTGTGGTACTACCCGAGGTATCTTTGTGAGTCCTCAAAATGGGATGACGGAAAAACTTTTTCTCCAAACACTAATTGGTCGTGTATTAGCAGACGATATATATATTGGTTCACGATGCGTTGCCACTCGAAATCAAGATATTGGGATTGGGTTAGTCAATCGATTCATAACTGCCTTTCGAGCACAGCCATTTCGAGCACAACCAATATATATTAGAACCCCCTTTACTTGCCGGAGCACATCTTGGATCTGTCAATTATGTTATGGGCGAAGTTCCACTCATGGTGATCTGGTCGAATTGGGGGAAGCCATAGGTATTATTGCGGGTCAATCTATTGGGGAGCCGGGGACTCAACTAACATTAAGAACTTTTCATACTGGTGGAGTATTCACAGGGGGTACTGCCGACCTTGTACGATCCCCCTCGAATGGAAAAATCCAATTCAATGAGGATTTGGTTCATCCCACACGTACCCGTCATGGGCAGCCCGCTTTTCTATGTTATATAGACTTGCATGTAACTATTCAGAGTCAGGATATTCTACATAGTGTGAATATTCCCTCAAAAAGCTTGATTATAGTGCAAAATGACCAATATGTAGAATCCGAACAAGTAATTGCGGAGATTCGTGCCGGAACGTCCGCTTTGCATTTTAAGGAAAGGGTACAAAAACATATTTATTCCGAATCAGACGGGGAAATGCACTGGAGTACTGATGTTTATCATGCGCCCGAATATCAATATGGTAATCTTCGTCGATTACCAAAAACAAGCCATTTATGGATATTGTCAGTAAGTATGTGCAGATCCAGTATAGCTTCTTTTTCGCTCCACAAGGATCAAGATCAAATGAATACTTATTCTTTTTCTGTTGACGGAAGATATCTCTTTGGCCTCTCAATGGCTAATGATCAGGTAAGACATAGACTGTTGGGTGCTTTTGGTAAAAAAGATAGGGAAATTTTTGATTATTCAACGCCGGATCGAATCATGTCCAATGGTCATTGGAATTTTTTCTACCCTTCTATTCTTCCAAATAATTCGGATTTGTTGGCGAAAAAACGAAGAAATAGGTTCGTCATTCCATTACAGTATCATCAAGAACAAGAGAAAGAACTAATATCCTGTTTGGGGATTTCGATTGAAATACCCTTTATGGGTGTTTTACGTAGAAATACTATAGTTGCTTATTTTGACGATCCACGATACAAAAAAGATAAAAAAGGTTCAGGAATTGTTAAATTTAGATATAGGCCCTTGGAGGACGAATATAGGACTCCAGAGGAAGACTCAGAGGACGAATATGGACCCCTAGAGGACGAATATAGGACTCGGGAAGAAGACTCAGAGAACGAATATAGGACTCTAGACGACGAGTATGAAACCCTAGAAGATGAATATGGGATCCTAGAGGACGAATATGAAACCCTAGAAGATGAATATGGGATCCTAGAGGACGAATATAGGACTCGAGAGGAAGACTCAGAGGACGAATATGGGAGCCCAGAGAACAAATATAGGATTCTAGACGACAAATACGGCATTTTAGAGGAAGACTCAGAGGGCGAATACGGAGCTTTAGAGGAAGACTCAGAGGACGAATACGGGAACCCCGGGGAAGATTCCATCTTAAAAAAAGAAGTTTTGATTGAGCATCGAGGAACAAAAGAATTTAGTCTAAAATACCAAAAAGAAGTAGATCGGTTTTTTTTCATTCTCCAAGAATTGCATATCTTGCCGAGATGCTCATCCCTAAAGGTACTTGACAATAGTATTATTGAAGCGGATACACAACTCACAAAAAATACAAGAAGTCGACTGGGTGGATTGGTCCGAGTGAAGAGAAAAAAAAGCCATACGGAACTCAAAATCTTTTCCGGGGATATTCATTTTCCTGAAGAGGGAGATAAAATATTAGGTGGCAGTTTGATACCACCAGAAAGAGAAAAAAAGGATTCGAAGGAATCAAAAAAAAGGAAAAATTGGGTCTATGTTCAACGGAAAAAAATTCTCAAGAGCAAGGAAAAGTATTTTGTTTCGGTTCGACCTGCAGTCGCGTATGAAATGGACGAAGGGATAAATTTAGCAACACTTTTCCCGCAGGATCTCTTGCAGGAAGAGGACAATCTCCAACTTCGACTTGTCAATTTTATTTCTCATGAAAATAGCAAGTTAACTCAAAGAATTTATCACACGAATAGTCAATTCGTTCGAACTTGCTTAGTAGTGAATTGGGAACAAGAAGAAAAAGAGGAGGCTCGTGCTTCCCTTGTTGAGATAAGAGCAAATGATCTGATTCGCGATTTCCTAAGAATTGGGTTAATCAAATCCACTATTTCGTATACACGAAAAAGGTATGATAGCACAAGCGCAGGACCGATTCCCTATAATAGGTTAGATCGCACCAATACCAATTCCTTTTATTGCAAGGCGAAGATTCAATCACTTAACCAACATCAAGAAGCTATTGGTACCTTGTTGAATCGAAATAAAGAATACCAATCTTTGATGATTTTGTCGGCATCCAACTGTTCTCGAATTGGTTTATTCAAGAATTCTAAAAATCCCAATGGGGTAAAAGAATCAAATCCAGGACTTCCTATTCGAGATTTTTTTGGGCTCTTAGGCGCTATTGTACCTAGTATATCGAATTTTTATTCATCTTACTATTTACTAACGCATAATCAGATCCTGTTAAAAAAATATTTGTTCCTTGACAATTTGAAACAAAACTTCCAAGTACTTCAAGGATTTAAATACTCTTTAATAGATGAAAATCAAAGGATTTCATATTTCGATAGTAACATCATGTTGGATCCATTCCATTTGAATTGGCACTTTCTCCATCATGATTCTTGGGAAGAGACATCAGCAATAATTCACCTTGGACAATTTATTTGCGAAAATGTATGTCTATTTAAATCGCACATAAAAAAATCTGGTCAAATTTTCATTGTAAATATGGATTCCTTTGTTATAAGAGCAGCTAAGCCTTATTTGGCCACTACAGGAGCAACTGTTCATGGTCATTATGGGGAAATCCTTTACAAAGGGGATAGGTTAGTTACGTTTATATATGAAAAAGCGAGATCTAGTGACATAACGCAAGGTCTTCCAAAAGTGGAACAAATCTTCGAAGCACGTTCAATTGATTCACTATCACCGAATCTCGAAAGGAGAATTGAGGATTGGAATGAGCGTATACCAAGAATTCTTGGGAGTCCTTGGGGATTCTTGATTGGAGCTGAGCTAACCATAGCCCAAAGTCGTATCTCTTTGGTTAATAAGATCCAAAAGGTTTATCGATCCCAAGGGGTACAGATCCATAATAGACATATAGAGATTATTATACGTCAAGTAACATCAAAAGTGCGGGTTTCCGAAGATGGAATGTCTAATGTTTTTTTACCAGGGGAATTAATCGGACTATTGCGAGCGGAGCGAGCAGGGCGGGCTTTGGATGAATTGATCTATTACCGGGCAATCTTATTGGGAATAACAAGGGTTTCCCTGAATACCCAAAGTTTCATATCTGAAGCAAGTTTTCAAGAAACTGCTAGAGTTTTAGCAAAAGCTGCCTTACGAGGTCGTATTGATTGGTTGAAAGGTCTGAAAGAAAACGTAGTTCTAGGAGGGATTATACCTGTTGGTACCGGATTCCAAAAATTTGTGCATCGTTCCCCACAAGACAAGAACCTTTATTTCGAAATTCAAAAAAAAAAGCTATTCGCGTCGGAAATGAGAGATATTTTGTTTCTCCATACAGAATTAGTTTCTTCTGATTCTGACGTAACAAACAATTTCTATGAGACATCAGAATCCCCATTTACCCCATTTATACGATTTAAGGATACATAAAGCAGATCTTATTTTTTACTTTAAACTAGACTTTTGGCCTTAGAACGCTAAGAGGTCGGATTTTCTATTTTTTTTTTATTAATAAGTAAAAGAAGTTAGTTAATTCATTAAGGTTATGCTTATACCTTATATCAACGGCCAATTCTCAGTAGAAGGTTCCATCGGAACAATTATTATTTATTTCAAGCTATTTCGGCTCTTTCTTAATCTTAAAAAAGAAAAAAATTCCGTAATGGAATGGTAGGATGAAAAAAAAGAAAAAATCAAAAGGAAGTGTGGAAAAAATGACAAGAAGATATTGGAACATCAATTTGAAAGAGATGATAGAAGCGGGAGTTCATTTTGGTCATGGTATTCAGAAATGGAATCCTAAAATGGCCCCTTACATCTCGGCAAAGCGTAAAGGTACTCATATTACAAATCTCGCTAGAACCGCGCGTTTTTTATCAGAAGCTTGTGATTTAGTTTTTGATGCAGCAAGTCAGGGAAAAAGCTTCTTAATTGTTGGTACCAAAAAAAGAGCAGCGGATTTAGTAGCATCAGCTGCAATAAGGGCTCGTTGTCATTATGTTAATAAAAAGTGGTTCAGTGGTATGTTAACCAATTGGTCGATTACGAAAACTAGACTTTCTCAATTTAGAGACTTAAGAGCAGAAGAAAAGATGGGAAAATTCCACCATCTCCCCAAAAGAGATGTGGCAATCTTGAAGAGAAAATTATCTACCTTGCAAAGATATCTCGGCGGGATCAAATATATGACGGGGTTGCCTGACATTGTGATCGTCCTCGATCAGCAAAAAGAGTATATAGCTCTTCGGGAATGTGCCATTTTGGGGATTCCTACTATTTCTTTAGCCGATACAAATTGTGACCCAGATCTCGCGAATATATCGATTCCAGCCAACGATGACACTATGACTTCAATTCGATTGATTCTTAACAAATTAGTATTTGCAATTTGTGAGGGCCGTTCTCTCTATATAAGAAATCGTTGATTAAGAAGAATAGTTAATTCTTGGGCAACTGCATAGATTTATGGGAATACTTACTATTCTTTTTTGTTTTGCATAGATAAAAGAAGGGGAATATTGATATATATTATAGGGTATTGATATATATTATGATCTGATGTGATTTCTTGATATCCTAAATATAAGATTAATACTTCAAGTTGCTGAGTTGAGAAAAATATGGTTGAATCAAAAGAATTCTTTTTTTGAAGTTCATTTTTTATCAGAGGACAATATGAATATTATACCGTGTTCCATTAAAACACTCAAGGGGTTATACGATATATCGGGTGTAGAAGTAGGCCAACACTTCTATTGGCAAATAGGAGGTTTCCAAATTCATGCCCAAGTACTCATCACTTCTTGGGTCGTAATTACTATCTTGCTAGGTTCAGTTATCCTAGCTGTTCGCAACCCACAAACCATCCCGACCGATGGTCAGAATTTCTTCGAATATGTCCTTGAGTTTATTCGAGACTTGAGCAAAACTCAGATTGGAGAAGAATATGGTCCCTGGGTTCCCTTTATTGGAACTATGTTCCTTTTTATTTTTGTTTCAAACTGGTCGGGTGCTCTTTTACCTTGGAAAATTATACAGTTACCCCATGGAGAATTAGCAGCGCCCACGAATGATATAAATACTACTGTTGCTTTAGCTTTACTCACGTCAGCGGCATATTTTTATGCGGGTCTTAGCAAAAAAGGGTTGAGTTATTTCGAGAAATATATTAAACCAACTCCAATCCTTTTACCAATTAACATATTAGAAGATTTCACAAAACCATTATCGCTTAGTTTTCGACTTTTCGGGAATATATTGGCAGATGAATTAGTCGTTGTTGTTCTTGTTTCTTTAGTCCCCTTAGTAGTTCCTATACCGGTCATGTTTCTTGGATTATTTACAAGCGGTATTCAAGCTCTTATTTTTGCAACGTTAGCCGCAGCCTATATAGGTGAATCCATGGAGGGTCATCATTGAATTGACTAGTTTTCTAAATAGTCTTTTTTTTAGCTTAACTCAATTTATGCATGGTTGCAGAAAATTCGCTTGGTTGGAAAACAAAATAGTTAGAAATGCGTATGAATATACAATCTAGAGTTGTAGGAGAGAGAATAGGCTATATTACGGAATAGTCAAAGTATATAGGCATTAGGGGGGGACGGAGTCAGGCTAGATCTATATCCTTTATGTCTATAAGTTCAATCAGCTTTTGTGCGGGTTTCCACTTTAAGGAATGATTTTTTAATCCGATTCAATAGAAAAAGAGAAAATACGCAAATAAAATAGAAGAAACAAATCGATATGGGTATATATTCCTAAGTTAGATTCATTAGCTAGTCCGATATATAGAATTCCCTCCATATGGAATCCGATTCCATATCCAATTCGATGCAGCATATTGTTATCAATTGGATATCCTTATTTAATTCCTATTGGATCTGGATTAGGCCGATTTCCATAGGGGTTCCTCCTCTATTTCCCCTTTTATTATGAATTAGATGATAGGGGATAAAATAGAAACTCAAGGATATCGAAGAGGAAAGAAAGAAGGATGGAATGAAAGATCGGTTGGTTGGAAAGAAAGAGAAATGGAATAATGAGAATCATATGGATTTCCACAAACCTCTAATGATTAGAAACTAAAAACGAGATCTCGAAGCAGTTCGGAGAATTCAGATTATCGTTTCAATTTGTACTTTTTAGTTACTTCTGTCCAATAGAGCTTAGAAATAAGAATTTCTTGGTTGATTGTATCCTTAACCATTTCTTTTTTTTTGACACGAGGAACTCACCATGAATCCACTAATTGCTGCTGCTTCCGTTATTGCTGCTGGATTGGCCGTAGGTCTTGCTTCTATTGGGCCTGGAGTTGGTCAAGGTACTGCTGCAGGACAAGCTGTAGAAGGTATTGCGAGACAGCCAGAAGCAGAAGGTAAAATACGAGGTACTTTATTGCTTAGTCTAGCTTTTATGGAAGCTTTAACAATTTATGGACTAGTTGTGGCGCTAGCGCTTTTATTTGCGAACCCTTTTGTTTAATCCTAAAAAATAAAATGAGCCCTTTAGATTAGATACTTTTTTCTTTTTTTAGTAAATTGGTATTTGCTTCTGCAATTCCAATTATATCAATACTTTACTCCTATTTATTTTATTATTCCTGGAATTTTCTATTAATCGGGGCAGACAATACCTCACCCCAGGAAGAGCTGATTTGAGGATGATCAATTTAGAGGATATGCTCGCCGTCTTTCTTCCCGTCCTTAGTTTAGGGCAGTGGAAAGTCTTTTTCCTTTTATTTTAGGAATTTTGGGAACATTTCAACAAAGGTGGTCTTTCACAAGTCAAACGAGACCTAAGACTTAATCTAAAAGAAATTACTAGATTGAATCCATTTCTATTAAAAAAAATTGCATTAAAAAAACCGATCAAAAAGGGCGAGCGAAGTAAGTGATCAAAAACTTTGTTCTTTGTTCGTCCTATCTATAAGAGGAGAGCATATGAAAAATGTAACCCATTCTTTCGTTTTTTTAGCTCACTGGCCATCCGCTGGGAGTTTCGGGCTTAATACCGATATTTTAGCAACAAATCTAATAAATCTAACTGTAGTGGTTGGTGTATTGATTTTTTTTGGAAAGGGAGTGTGTGCGAGTTGTCTATTTCAAGAATAGATTGGATCTATCCGGCTGCACTATAGAATATTTTTTAGTATTTTTCGGATAAAATAAATAAGAAAAGGGTGCACGATCTCGACGAATTACTTCTGAATAAATTCAGAAATCATATGGAAGAACCATAGCATTTCGCGACCCATTGGTAAATCACCTTTGATTCTCTATAGACCAATAATATGAGACCATTAACACGGTTAAAGCTAAACTGCTTGAAGTCTAGGCAAAAGGGGGTACTCTTTCTACAACTATATTAGTATTAGTACCGAAATGCTTTAAACGGGAAATAGCTAATGTAGAATTTATCTGATATAGAACACTCATATCGATAAAAGGGTTTGAACTATTTACTAGAGGGGCACCCTGCCCTTTTTTATCCAATGCCGAATCGACGACCTATGTATAAAAAAAAGAGAAAGTTTTTGGATTTGAAGAAAAAAATAGGAATTCTATCCATTTTCATTTATTTAGTTAGTTTTTCTTAATGAAATTGAAAAAACTAACTAAATAAATGAAAATACAAATAAAGAAACAACTTTGCTGACCGTGATAGATTTTTATCTAGGCGGAAGAGTCCTCTTAATATTTATCTAGTCTTATAGGGGTTTCGGTATATTGAAATATAAACAGAAAAGAGAGGATAGAGGATAGGCTCATTACATTAAAAAAAAGATATGGAAGTAGCCATAGCAAAAAAAGAAAAAAAGGAGCGTGAGAGCCAAATGAATCGAAAGATTCATGTTTGGTTCGGGAAGAGATCATAAAAGTTGTAAACTTAATAGCAAGGTAATCTACTTTCATTAAAAGATTTATTAGATAATCGAAAACAGAGGATCTTGAGTACTATTCGAAATTCGGAAGAATTGCGTAGAGGGACCGTTGAGCAGCTCG